TTAAAAATAAGCTAAATAAAGCTTTTGGGCTCATACCTCAAATATAAAGGAAATCCTTTTTTTTAAAAATAAAGTGCCTGATTAAAGGATTATTCTGATAGAGTAAATTAAGTAGAATTCTACCTTTATTATATTTTATAGAATTAAACTATATCTAATAATATCAAAAATTATTGTGCATCTTACACTAAAATATAAAAATAAATTTTTAATTTATAATCCCCCCCCCCCCCTATTTTAAATTTTTCTCAATTTTAATTCAAATAAAATATTTTTTCTTTTTATTATTTTTTTTAGATCATTAATTTCTATTTCTTCTAATTCTTGAATAGGATGTTGAATTGGATTAGAAATTAATTTATTAAGATTTATCCCCCTTATTTCAAACTCAAAAAATTTACTATCCTCTGAAGCAGCTTTAAAATATTTTTTAACTCAATCTATTGCATCTATTAACTTTCTTTTTATTATTTTAATAAAAATAATTTTATTAAAAAATTTTGAAATAAATAATTTCATTTCAATTATAATTAATTCCTCAATATTAATAAAAATAGGATCAGCCCCCTTTCATTTCTGATTTCCAAATATTATTGAAGGTTTATCATGATTTAATTGTTTTATTATTATAACTTGACAAAAAATTTCCCCTATAATTTTAATATCTTACTATTTAAATATTAATTTTTTAATATTTATTATAATTATAAATGTAATAATTGGAGCTATTGGAGGTTTTAATCAAACATCTCTACGAAAATTAATAGCTTTCTCTTCTATTAATAATCTTGGTTGAATAATAATTGCTTTAATAATTAGAGAAAATTTATGATTAATATATTTTTTATTTTATTCATTCTTAATTAGAATTATATGTTTTCTTTTTAATATATTAAATATTTATTTTATTAATCAATTATTTATTATTAATATTAATTTAAAAATTAAATTTTTTTTTATAATTAATTTCCTTTCTTTAGGAGGATTACCCCCATTCTTAGGATTTTTTCCTAAATGAATTATTATTAATTTTTTAATCAGTAATAATATAAATTTAATTTCTTTCATTTTTATTATAATAAGATTAATTATATTATTTATCTATATTCGAATTATTTTTTCTTCCTTAATTTTTAATTTTTTAAAAATAAAATGATTAAAAATTTATATAAAAAATAAAAATAACAATTTTATTACTTTCTCTAGAATAATTTCTTTATTAGGTATAATTTTTAGAACTTTTTTTTATTTATAAGGTTTTAAGTTATTAAAACTAATAATCTTCAAAATTATAAATAAAGAAATTCTTTAAGCCTTAGTATTTTATACTCCTTAAAATTTGCAATTTTATATCATTAATGAATATAAGACTTAATAAAAGAGATATTTCTCGTTAATAAATTTACAATTTATCGCTTAAACTCAGCCATTTTATTGCGAAAATGACTTTACTCAACAAATCATAAAGATATTGGAACATTATATTTTATTTTTGGTATTTGATCTGGAATAGTAGGAACTTCCTTAAGATTATTAATTCGTACAGAATTAGGTAATCCTGGATCATTAATTGGAGATGATCAAATTTATAATACTATTGTAACTGCTCATGCTTTTATTATAATTTTTTTTATAGTTATACCTATTATAATTGGAGGTTTTGGAAATTGATTAGTACCTCTTATATTAGGAGCCCCTGATATAGCTTTTCCTCGTATAAATAATATAAGATTTTGATTACTTCCCCCTTCTTTAATTCTTTTAATTTCAAGAAGAATTGTAGAAAATGGAGCAGGAACTGGATGAACAGTTTATCCCCCACTTTCATCTAATATTGCTCATAGAGGAAGATCAGTAGATTTAGCTATTTTTTCTCTTCATTTAGCTGGAATTTCTTCAATCTTAGGAGCTATTAACTTTATTACTACTATTATTAATATACGAATTTCTAATATATCATTTGATCAAATACCTTTATTTGTATGAGCTGTGGGAATTACTGCTTTATTATTACTTTTATCTTTACCTGTATTAGCTGGAGCTATTACCATATTATTAACAGATCGAAATTTAAATACTTCCTTTTTTGATCCAGCAGGAGGAGGTGATCCCATTCTTTACCAACATTTATTTTGATTTTTTGGTCATCCTGAAGTTTATATTTTAATTTTACCTGGATTTGGAATAATTTCTCATATTATTTCTCAAGAAAGAGGAAAAAAAGAAACATTTGGGTGTATTGGAATAATTTATGCTATAATAGCAATTGGATTATTAGGATTTATTGTTTGAGCTCATCATATATTTACAGTAGGTATAGATATTGATACTCGAGCTTATTTTACCTCAGCAACTATAATTATTGCAGTTCCTACTGGAATTAAAATTTTCAGATGATTAGCTACTATCCATGGAACACAAATTAATTATAGGCCTTCAATTCTTTGAAGATTAGGATTTGTATTTTTATTTACTGTTGGAGGATTAACAGGAGTAATTTTAGCTAATTCATCTATTGATATTATACTTCATGATACTTATTATGTAGTTGCTCATTTTCATTATGTTTTATCTATAGGAGCTGTATTTGCTATTATAGGAGGATTTATTCATTGATATCCCCTATTTACAGGTCTTTCTTTAAATCCTTATTTATTAAAAATTCAATTTTTATCTATATTTATTGGAGTTAATTTAACTTTTTTCCCCCAACATTTTTTAGGATTATCGGGAATACCTCGTCGATATTCAGATTACCCTGACAGATTTTTAACATGAAATATTATTTCTTCTTTTGGATCTTATATTTCTTTAATTTCAACATTAATAATAATAATAATTATTTGAGAATCTTTTATAAATCAACGAATTATTTTATTTTCTTTAAATATACCTTCTTCCATTGAATGATTACAAAATTTACCCCCCTCTGAACATTCATATAATGAACTTCCTATTTTAAGAAACTTCTAATATGACAGATTATATGTAATGGATTTAAACCCCATTTATAAAGGATTATCCTTTTTTTAGAAATGGCAACTTGATATATATATAATCTTCAAAATAGAGCCTCCCCTCTTATAGAACAAATTATTTTTTTTCATGATCATACTTTAATTATTTTAATTATAATTACTATTCTAGTTAGATATCTTATATTAAATTTATTTTTCAATAAATATATTAATCGATTTTTATTAGAAGGTCAAATAATTGAATTAATTTGAACTATTATCCCAGCAATTACTTTAATTTTTATTGCCCTTCCTTCCTTACGATTACTTTATTTACTTGATGAACTTAATAATCCCCTTATTACTTTAAAATCAATTGGTCATCAATGATATTGAAGATATGAATATTCTGATTTTAATAATATTGAATTTGATTCTTATATACTTCAATATGATAAAAATATACCTATAAATTTTCGATTATTAGATGTCGATAATCGAATCACCCTACCAATAAATAATCAAATTCGAATTATAGTTACAGCTACAGATGTTATTCACTCATGAACTATTCCCTCTTTAGGTATTAAAGTTGATGCTAATCCAGGTCGACTTAATCAAACTAGATTATTTATTAATCGACCTGGAATTTTTTTTGGACAATGTTCTGAAATTTGCGGAGCTAATCATAGTTTTATACCTATTGTAATTGAAAGTGTTTCAACTAATAATTTTATTAATTGAATTAATAATTATTTATCATTAGATGACTGAAAGCAAGTACTGGTCTCTTAAACCATTTTATAGTAAATTAGCATTTACTTCTAATGAAAGAATTAGTTAAATAATAACATAAATATGTCAAATTTAAATCATTACATATAGTAATATTCTTTTATCCCTCAAATAATACCTATTAATTGAATTATACTTTTTATTTTTTTTATTTTAATTTTTATTTTATTTAATATTATAAACTATTATATTTTTTTAATTAAAAATAATAATAATAATAATTATTTTTCTCTTAAAAATTCAAAAAAAAATCTTTTTTGAAAATGATAACAAATCTTTTCTCTATTTTTGATCCTTCTACTAATATTTTTAATTTATCTTTAAACTGAATTAGAACTTTAATTGGATTAATATTTATTCCTTATTCATTTTGAATTATTCCTAATCGACAATTTATTATTTGAAATTTTATTCTAAATAAACTTTATAATGAATTTAAAACTTTATTAGGACCTAATAGATTTAATGGATCATCATTTATTTTTATTTCTTTATTTTCATTTATTTTATTTAATAATTTTTTAGGACTATTTCCTTATATTTTTACTTCTACAAGTCATTTAACTATTTCTCTTTCTATTTCATTAACATTATGATTAAGATTTATATTTTATGGATGAATTAACAATTATCAACATATATTTATTCATATAATTCCTCAAGGAACTCCTAGAATTTTAATACCTTTTATAGTTTTAATTGAAACTATTAGTAATATTATTCGTCCTGGAACTTTAGCAGTACGATTAACAGCTAATATAATTGCAGGACACTTACTTTTAACCTTATTAAGAAGAACTGGAAATAACTTATCTTTTTTTTTTTTATTCATTTTAATCTTATTACAAATTTTACTAATTGTATTAGAATCAGCAGTCGCAATTATTCAATCATATGTAATTGCTATTTTAAGAACCTTATATTCTAGAGAAACTAATTAATGACAATAAATAATAATCATCCATTTCATTTAGTAGATTATAGCCCCTGACCTTTAACAGGAGCTATTGGAGTTATAACATTAGTTACAGGAATAATTAAATGATTTCACGAATTTAATATATCTCTTTTATTATTAGGATATTTAATTGTAATTTTAACCATATATCAATGATGACGAGATATTTGTCGAGAAGGAACATTCCAAGGTAAACATACAATTAAAGTTTCTAAAGGTTTACGTTGAGGAATAATTCTTTTTATTATTTCTGAAGTATTTTTCTTTTTATCTTTTTTTTGAGCATTTTTTCATAGTAGACTTTCCCCTAACATCGAAATTGGAATTATATGACCACCAATAAGAATTAATACATTTAACCCCTTTCAAATTCCATTATTAAATACTATTATTTTAATTACATCAGGAGTTACTGTTACCTGAGCTCATCATGCTATTATAGAAAATAACTTCTCTCAAACTACTCAAAGTTTATTTATTACTATCATATTAGGAATTTATTTTACTATTTTACAAGCTTATGAATATTTAGAAGCTCCATTTACTATTGCAGATTGTATTTATGGATCAACTTTTTTCATAGCAACTGGATTTCATGGATTACATGTAATCATTGGAACTTTATTTCTTTTAATTTGTTTTATTCGACATTTAAATTATCATTTTTCTAATAAACATCATTTTGGATTTGAAGCAGCAGCTTGATATTGACACTTTGTAGATGTAGTTTGATTATTCCTATATATCTCCATTTATTGATGAGGAAATTAATTTATTTATATAATATATTTAGTATATTTGATTTCCAATCAAAAAGTTTAATAAAAATTAATATAAATAATTAATCTTTTAATAATTATAATATTTATTATTTTTATTATTTCTAATATTATAATATTATTATCAATAATTTTATCAAAAAAAACATTTATAGACCGAGAAAAAAATTCCCCATTTGAATGTGGATTTGATCCCAAATCATCAGCCCGATTACCTTTTTCTCTTCATTTTTTTTTAATCACTGTAATTTTTTTAATTTTTGATATTGAAATTGCATTAATTTTTCCCCTTATCATATGTTTTAATTTAGTTAATATTATATCACTTACAAAAATTAGATTTTTCTTCCTAATTATATTACTAATTGGTTTATACCATGAATGAAACCAAAATATACTTAATTGAATTAAATAGGATTATAGTTTATTTAAAACATTTGATTTGCAATCAAAAAATATTGTTTACAATTTTTCTTAAATAAGAAGCAATATTATGCATTTAATTTCGACTTAAAAGAAAGAGTATTATACTCCTTATTTATTAATTGAAACCAAAATAGAGGTATATCACTGTTAATGATATTATTGAATAATATTCCAATTAAATGAAATATAAAAAATTAAGCTTCTAACTTAAATAATAGTGATTAATATTCATTAATATTTCTATTTATATAGTTTATTTAAAACATTACATTTTCATTGTAAATAAAAAAAAAATCTTTTTTTTTATAAATATTTAAAGATTAATTAATCTCCTTAATATCTTCAATATTATACTCTAATTTATAAGCTATTTAAATTATACTAATAATAATATTATATAATAAATTATTATTCATAAAATAAATCTAAATAAATAAATTTTAAAATTATTTATTTGATAAAAATTATAAAAAATAGAATAATTTTTTAAAATCTTATTAAATCCCTGACCTCTATACAACTCACTTCATCCTATATCCATATTCTTATTTAAATTATAACCTATATATATATAATAATAACTTAATCCATAAGTAGATAAATTAGGCATAAATCATATTAAAGATAAAAAATTTCTTATTTTATAAGTAATTTTTAATTTATTAGTAGAATAAATTCTTATTTTTCTCACTATATAACCTATTAATAAACCTAAAAATCTAACATATAAAACTATAATTTTCATATTAATTGGTAAATAAATTATATAAGGGTAATCAAAAATTATTCATCTTAATATTCTACCTACTATTAACCTCATAAATAATAAAATAAATATTCTCTTTAATATAATATAATCTTCATCATATAAATTATAAACTACTAATAAATTATAATCATTTACTATTAAATAAAATAATAAACGAATAGTATAAAATATAGTCAATCCCGTAGAAAAATAATATAAAAAAAAAATTAATAAATTTAAATTTCTTATTCTAACTATTTCTAAAATTAAATCTTTAGAGTAAAACCCTGCTAAAAAAGGAATTCCACATAATGATAAATTAGAAATATTTAAACATAAAGAAGTTAAAGGAATATATAAACTAATACCACCTATATAACGAATATCTTGAATATCATTTATTATATGAATTACCACCCCTGCACATATAAATAATAAAGCTTTAAATATTGCATGAGTTAATAAATGAAAAAAAGCTAAATCAGGTAATCCCATTCTTAAAATCCTTATTATTAAACCTAATTGACTTAAAGTAGATAAAGCAATAATCTTTTTTAAATCAAATTCATAATTAGCTGTAATCCCTGCTATTATTATTGTTAATCCCGATAATAAAAGTAAAAATTTTAAAAATAATATATCTACTAATATTAAATTAAATCGAATTAATAAATAAACCCCAGCAGTAACTAAAGTAGAAGAATGAACTAAAGCAGAAACAGGAGTAGGAGCTGCTATAGCAGCAGGTAATCAAGAACTAAAAGGAATTTGAGCTCTTTTAGTTATAGCTGCAATAATTAATAAAAATCTAATAAATTTTATTGAATAATCATTATTTATAAAATCTAAATAAAAAATATAAGTTCATCTTCCATAATTCATTATTCAAGAAATTAATATTAAAATTATAACATCTCCAATTCGATTTGATAAAGCTGTTAATATTCCAGCATTATAAGATTTAATATTTTGATAATAAATAACTAAACAATAAGAAACTAAACCCAAACCATCCCATCCTAAAAAAATACTAATCATATTAGGACTAATAATTAATAAAATTATAGAAAAAACAAATATTAATACTAAAATAATAAATCGATTTAAATTTAATTCAGAACTTATATATCTTCTTCTATAATAAATTACAGAAGAAGAAATTATTAAAACAAACATTATAAATAATAAAGATATTCAATCCAATAAAATAGATATAACAATCTCTATTGAATTAAAAGAAATAATTTCTCATTCTAAAAAAAAAACTACATCTTCCATAATAAAATAAATTATAAAAAAAAAATTAATTAAACTAAAAAAAAAAAAAAAAAAAAATCTAATAAAACAAATTGAATAATTATTTTTCACAATTTAAAATGATATAATCATATTTTTGACTCCACAAATCAATATTTTTTTTAAATTATTTAAATACTAAAATCAAATTATTATATAATCAATTTTTAAAACTAAAATATTTAAAGGTAATCAATGTAATATTAATATTAAATACTCTCGTGAAAATCCCCTATAAAATCTATATAAACTTATATTATAATTTCCATGTTGCGTAAAAGAATAAAGATATAATCTATAAGCTGCTCTAAAAAAAGAAATTAAAATTAATATAATCATTGTCAAATAAGATCATCTAATCATTCTATTAATTAATCTTATCTCCCCTATTAAATTTATTGATGGGGGAGCTGCTATATTAGAAGATATAAGTAAAAATCACCATAATCTTATTGAGGGTATAAAATTTATTAAACCCTTATTAATATATAATCTACGTCTATGTAATCGTTCATAATTAATATTAGCTAAACAAAATATTCCTGATGAACACAATCCATGACCAATTATTATAATATAAGAACCTAAAAAACCCCAATAATTTATAGATATAATCCCACAAATTACTATTCTTATATGAGCTACAGAAGAATAGGCAATTAATGACTTTATATCTACTTGACATAAACAATTTAATCTAATATAAAAACCCCCTACTAATCTAATAATAATTCATATAAAATTTAATTTTATCCCAATTTTCTGAAAAAGAATTATAATTCGTAAAAGTCCATACCCCCCTAATTTTAATATAATTCCCGCTAAAATTATAGAACCTGAAACTGGAGCTTCTACATGAGCTTTAGGTAACCATAAATGAACAAAATATATTGGTATCTTTACTAAAAATGCTAAAATCATAGATAAATACAATAAATAAAAATCCAACCTATAAAATTTTATAAAATAAATTATTAAATTATTACTTTTATTGAAAATAAAAAAAATTCCTATTAATATAGGTAAAGAAACAAATAAAGTATAAAATAATAAATATAAACCTGCTTGAATTCGTTCAGGTTGATAACCCCAACCTAAAATTAAAATTAATGTAGGAATTAAACTACCCTCAAAAAATAAATAAAATATAAATAAATTTATAATACTAAAAGTTAAATATAATATTAATAATAAAACAATAATATTTAAAAGAAAAAACTTCTCAAAAAATCTATTTTTATATAAATTTTCTCTTGATATTAATATTAATATACAAATTCAAATTCTTAATATAATTAAACCAAAAGAAATTAAATCACAACCTAATATATAAGTTAAATTACAATAATTCATAATATTAATATTTAAAAATATAAATATAAATATTATCAATATTATAATTATTTGAACCAATCAAAATATTTTTTTTAAAAAACATAAAGGAATTATAAAAATTACTATTATTAAAAACTTTATCATTTATAATAAATTAAACCTTTGAAAATAATCATTTCCATGGGTACGAATTATTGAAACTAAAATTGACAAACCTAAAGCTCCCTCACAAACAGAAAATAATAAAAAAATTATTAATATATATATATCATTATTTATATAATTTAAAAATATAACTATAAAAAAAAAAATTCTTAATACAATAAATTCTAATCTTAATAAAACAATTAATAAATGTTTATGTTTAGAAACAAAAATTATATTTCCCATAATAAATATAATTATAATAATTAATCATATATTTAATATTATCATTTGTTGTTTTTATAGTTTAAAATAAAACATTGGTCTTGTAAATCAAAAATAAATTATTATTTTAAAAACTTCAAAGAAAAAGAATTTCTATATCTATAATCTCCAAAATTATTATTTTTATTAAACTATTCTTTGATATAACAAAAATAATTTTTTCCTTTTTAATTATAATATTTTCTTTATTTATATTATTTATTAATCACCCTCTTTCCATAGGATTTATAATTTTAATCCAAACTTTTTTAACATGTTTATTAAGAGGAATATTAATTTCTTCTTATTGATTTTCATATATTTTATTTTTAGTATTTTTAGGAGGTTTATTAGTATTATTTATTTATGTTTCAAGAATTGCTTCTAATGAGTTATTTAAATTCAATTTTATTTTAAAAATAATTTTTTATCTTTTATTTATTATATCTATTATTTGAAGAATTATATTTATATATAATATTAATTGATTAAATTTTTTTTTTAATTATGAAATATCAAATATAATAAATTTTTTTTTATTTTTTAATAATGAAAATAAAATTAATCTTTCTAAATTATATAATAATCAAACTTATATAATAATAATAATAATAATTGTTTACCTTTTTATTACATTAGTAGCTGTAGTAAAAATTACTAATATTTTTTTTGGACCTTTACGTTCATTAAACTAATGATAAATAAATTTTTCCCTCTTCGAAAAACCCATCCTTTATTAAAAATTATTAATGGATCTTTAATTGATCTTCCCTCCCCCTCTAATATTTCCTCCTGATGAAATTTTGGATCTTTATTAGCTTTATGTCTTATTACTCAAATTATTACTGGATTATTTTTAACCATATATTATACAGCTAATATCGAACTAGCTTTTTATAGAGTTAATTATATTTGTCGAAATGTTAACTATGGATGATTAATTCGAACACTCCATGCAAATGGAGCTTCATTTTTTTTTATTTGTATTTATCTTCATATTGGCCGAGGAATATATTATGAATCTTTTAACTTAATATATACATGAATAATTGGAGTAATTATTCTTTTTATTTTAATAGCTACAGCATTTATAGGATATGTTTTACCTTGAGGTCAAATATCATTTTGAGGAGCAACCGTTATTACCAATTTATTATCAGCTATCCCATATTTAGGTACTATATTAGTAAATTGAATTTGAGGGGGATTTGCTGTAGATAATGCTACTTTAACACGATTTTACTCATTTCACTTTCTTTTACCATTTATTATTTTAATATTAACCATAATTCATCTATTATTTCTACACCAAACAGGCTCTAATAATCCTCTTGGAATCAATAGAAATTTAGATAAAATCCCCTTTCATCCATTTTTTACATTTAAAGATTTAATCGGATTTATTATTTTAATATTTTCTTTAATTTTATTAACTCTTACAAATCCATATTTACTTGGGGATCCTGATAATTTTATCCCAGCTAATCCCTTAGTAACTCCTATTCATATTCAACCAGAATGATATTTTTTATTTGCTTATGCAATTTTACGCTCTATTCCTAATAAATTAGGAGGAGTTATTGCTTTAATTATATCTATTTTAATTTTAATTATTCTTCCTTTTACCTTTAATAAAAAAATTCAAGGTATTCAATTTTATCCTATAAACCAAATTTTATTTTGACTTATAGTAATAACTATTATTTTATTAACTTGAATTGGAGCTCGACCTGTAGAAAATCCTTATATTATTACAGGACAAATTCTTACAATCATTTATTTCCTTTATTTTATTATAAATCCAATTATTAATAAATATTGAGATAAATTAATTTTTAATAATTAATTTTTAATTAATGAGCTTGTGAAAGCATTTGTTTTGAAAACTTAAGAAAGAATTATTATTCTATTAATTTATACTAAAAATTATTACTAATTTAAAAAAATTATTAAACCTACAAAAAATAATAAAAAATTTAAAGAAATAGGTAAATATCTTTTTCAAGATAAATATATTAATTTATCATAACGATAACGAGGCAAAGTACCCCGAACTCAAATAAATAAAAAAGAAATAATAGATAACTTTAAATAAAAACTTAACTTTAACCTAAAACCACCTATATATACTAATACAAATAATATTCTTATAAATAAAATTATTGAATATTCAGCTAAAAAAATTAAAGCAAATCCCCCTCTTCTATATTCAACATTAAATCCTGAAACCAACTCTCTTTCACCTTCCGCAAAATCAAATGGAGTACGATTTGTTTCAGCTAATATAGAAGAAAATCAACATAATCTTAAAGGTATTATAAAAACCCCAAACCAAATTATATTCTGATAATTATTAAAATTTATTATATTAAAATCTATAATTATAACAATACTAGATATTAAAATTAAAGCTAATCTTACCTCATAAGAAATAGTTTGAGCTACTGCTCGTAAACCTCCTAATAAAGAATAATTAGAATTTGATGATCACCCAGAAATTATAATTGTATATACCCCCAATCTAGTACAACATAAAAAAAATAAAATTCCTAAATTAAATCTAATTATATTAAAATAATAAGGAATTAATATTCAAATCATTAAAGATAAAATAAATCCTACTACAGGAGAAAAATAATAAGATAAATAATTTGAATAATTAGGAAAAATTTGTTCTTTAGTAAATAACTTAATTGCATCTGAAAAAGGTTGTAATATTCCCATAAATCCCAACTTATTGGGACCTTTTCGAATTTGAATATAACCTAAAACTTTTCGTTCTAATAAAGTTAAAAAAGCTACCCCAATTAATAAACCTAAAATTAAAATTAAAACACCTAATATATATATAAATAAATCATTAAATATAATTACTATATATATAATTAATTATATATTTATGACTTCTAAAATCATCACATTTATCTGTCAAAATAGTTTATAAACTATTTATTATTATTCTTTTAATAAAATTATTTTAAATATTTGATCCTTTCGTACTAAAATATTTTAATTTTCTAAAGATAGAAACCAACCTGGCTTACACCGGTTTGAACTCAGATCATGTAAGATTTTAATGATCGAACAGATCAAAATTTTAAACTTTTGCATTTAAATTTTATCTTAATCCAACATCGAGGTCGCAAACTTTTTTTTTTATTTGAACTAAAAAAAAAAATTACGCTGTTATCCCTAAGGTAATTTATTCTTATAATCGTTAATAACGGATCATACATTCACTTATTTATGTTTTATTTTTAAAAAAAGTTTATTAAATTTTTCTATCACCCCAATAAAATAATAAATTTTATTAAAAATAAAATATTTATATAAAAAATATAATTAAATTTATTATAAAACTCTATAGGGTCTTCTCGTCTTTTAAAATTATTTTAGCTTTTTTACTAAAAAATTAAATTTTATAAATTAATAAGAGACAGTTTATATTTCATCAAATCCTTCATACAAGTCACCAATTAAGAGACTAATGATTATGCTACCTTTGTACAGTCAAAATACTGCAGCCCTTTAATTATTTTAAATCAGTGGGCAGACTAGACTTTAAATTAAACTCAAAAAGACATGTTTTTGATAAACAAGTGAATATATAAATTTGCCGAATTCCTTTTATTAAATTCTTATAATTTTATTATTATTATTATTATTATATACTAATTTTATCATTATATTTAATTTTATTTAATTAAAAATTATTTTTTTTATAAAAATTTAAATAATAAAAATTAAATTTTATATTTAATTAAAATTATTTATAAAAAATTATAATTTATAAACAATATAAATTTTAAAAATTTTAAATAAATTAATTTTATTATAAAATTTTATTTTAAAGCTTATCCCCTAAAATATTTAATGTAAAAAAAAAATATTATTCAAATAATTTTTTTTTATTTTACATTTAAAATTAAATTTTTTTCTAAAAAAACTAGATATATTTAAAAACGATTAACATTTCATTTCCAATTATTTATTAAAAATAATTATACAACATTAACTTTAATAAATAATTAACTCTTTTAAATTCGAGAAATTTTTTATTAAAAATAATTTTTAATAAACTCTGATACACAAGATACAATAAATAAAATTTACTTTTTATTAATTTTATTTTCAAATATTTCAAATTTCTTTTACAATACTATTACACTATAAAATTTTTAATTTTTTCACAAAAATATACTTTAACCCCCATTAAATATATTCTATTAAAAATTATTTTATTATAATTAAATTATTAATTTTTCCCCCTCAAATTAATTATTTTTATAATTTCCTTTCAATGTAAATGAAAAACTTTCACAAGCTCTAATTTGTTCTTTCTAGAAACACTTTCCAGTACCTCTACTTTGTTACGACTTATTCCAATTTCTTAATGAAAGCGACGGGCAATATGTACATATTTTAATTTAAAATCATTCTAATAAACTAAATAAAATTACATTTAAATCCACCTTCAAATATTTATTACAAAATAATATTCATTTAATTATTTTACTTATTATTGTAATCCATCATATTCTTAATTATCATCTGCATCTTGATCTGAACTAATTTTTTTCACTAATTATGAAATATTATTATTATTAATAAATATTTTTTTAACAACGATATACAAAATTATAAATTAAGTAAATTTATTCGTGGATTATCAATTATTAGACAGATTCCTCTAAATGAACTAAAATACCGCCATCTTATTTAAGTTTAAATAAATTATTATTTACTATTTTAGCATTTTAACTTAATTTTTAATAATAGGGTATCTAATCCTAGTTTTTTATAAAATTTTATAAAACATAATTTAATTAAAAATTTTTAATAAATTAAAATTTCACCTAATAACTTTTTTTATTTAATTTTTTTTATTTGTATTAATTATTATTTACTAATAAAATTTAAATTATATTTTGTATAACCGCAACTGCTGGCACAAAATTTGTTTATAATTATAAATATTACTAAATCTTAATTTCTTAAATTTTTAATATTAATTACTACTTTAATTATATATAATTATTAAAATAATATAAAATTAACACTAAAATTTATATGTAAATTGAATTTAAATTAAACTTATTAAATCATAAAATTTTTATTTATATATAAAATTATTAAATTAGATTTTTTTTTTTTTTATAAATATATATATATAATTAATTAATTTTTATAATTTAATAAATTATAAAAAATTATTATATTATATTAATTTATTAAATTTTTAATATAAATAATATATATATATATATATATATATGCATATATATATATATATATATATATAATCATTAGTTATTTACTATAAATATTAAATTTTAAATAATTTATTCTTTTTTTCTTATATTATTAATTTAAATACTAAAATGGCTATTTAAATTTTTATAATTTAATAAATTATAAAAAATTATTATATTATATTAATTTATTAAATTTTTAATATAAATAATAATAATATATATATATATATATATATATATATACCATTTCTAATATTTTTTATATAAAAGAAATAA